GGCTTCCGTATTGTTCTTGTATTGTTTTTTCCTTTGTAGTTTTTTCATGTCTGATTCCGAATAAGTTTCCGAAATCCTCTTTTCTTGGTTTAAGAGAACAGATACAAGATTTTCTTGGTTTTGCATAGTTGATCTAAGATCTCTTTTATTTGCAATTTTTTTTTCTTTTTTTTTTTTGAATTCAAAATATTTTTTTTTGTTTGGCGGTATAATTCCTTTTTGTTTTCTATTCATGTTTTGAGTTTCACTAAGACTTTCATTTCTATTAAAATGAAAAAAAAGGAACTTGCTTGGTATAAACCAGGGTTTCATTTTATATGCATTATAAAATAGACAAAATTCTGGGAAGAACCAAACTTCTAGATTCGATATAGGATGACTTAGTATTTCTGTATTCATTCCCATCCAATCCCATTTGTTTTTTTGATTGGATGAATTGTTTTCTTCATCTTGATGAAACATAAAATAAAAAAGATCTTTTTTATCAATTTTATCAATTATTTGATAATTCAGAGCCTCGGTCTGAATATTTTGATTTCTGTTGGTATTGACCTTGACCCAAGCTTCAATATCCATTTTTTTTCTAAAACAAAAATGTAGAATTTTCCAATCAAAATATTTTCGATCCGTATTTTTTTCCATATATAGAATAGCGCTTTTTCCTAAAAATATTTTGATAGGGATATAGGCGAATCTAGCAAAATTTTTTCTTGTTTGTGTATTGTAATTATAAGAATTCTTTTGAGTTTTATTGACTTGGAATGGTGATCTATAAATAGATGGGTCTTCTGTATTTTCATAATTAATAGATCTATAAGATAAAAGATTATATCTATAGTATTTTTGAAAATTATCTTTCTGATTTGGTAATAAATATACTTCGTAATCATTTTGTTTTTTATAATAACTTAATTGTTCTTTTTCATATGACTCTGATGTGTTTACATTTTTATCTTGAATTATACGACACTTTTTGGTGCTATTTCGCCACTTTTGTGCTATTAATTTAGACCATTTTAGCGGAGATAAATGATATTGATAATAACCTCTTAACCAGCCTTTCCATTGATTTTTTTTCGAGTTCGGGAGTTTATTATCTTTGAATTTAGAATCAAGTATTCCTTGTCTGCTCAAATCATTTTTTATTGAAGTTTTAAGAAAAAAAGATGTTCCATGATATTCAAGAATAGATATTAATTTAAACAAGTTAAGAACTTGGACTTGTGATAATTTGTAAAATACATATGCTTGTGAAAAAGAGAATAATTCAGCAAAATTAGGTGAATTATTATTACTAATATTATAAAAGGGCTTTTGTATAGTTGAAAGAAAGTCAATTGTATTTTGATTAATTTGATTATTTTTTTCGTGATTTTTTTTAGTATTTAAAATAGGTTTATCAATAATCGTTTTTGTTGATTCAATAAATTTTTTTCTATGGATTCTGGGAATATTAATCATAGATAGAAGGATATTTATATATATCTTTTGAATAAAAAATTTTATAAAAAAATAAAATTTACGGATTATTCGAGCAATACGTCTTTTTAATATTTGCCAAATCATTTTTGTTAATTCAAATCTTTTACTTTTAGCATTATAACTATTTTTATTAGTATTAAGACTAACATTTATTCCTGGAATCACTTTTTTTTTCTCTTTTTTAAATTTTTCCATTTTTTTTCTAATTGTACTTGTTCTATCAGTTAGATACTTCATTTTTTTTTCTGTCAGTAAAAAATTTGTCCAATTTCTAGATGTAAGGTGATTCATGGATTCATTAATTAGTGGATTCCCCATTATTGAATCTTTTTTAATTTCGTCTAATTTATCTACTTCTTTCAATCTACTAAATATAACTAGAATTTGATTTATTTTTGAAATTTCTTTTATTATTCTTTTTAAAAATAGAATATTTTTTATAAACCATTTTTTTGTTTTTTTTGAAATAGTTAGAAAGAATATTGTTCTTTCTTTTAAAATTTGTAAAATGAAAAGGTATTTTTTTTTTAAATTTCCAAGTTTTTTTTCGAGTTTATTTAAAATAGGTTCAAAAAAGGAAGGACCTTTTCGGGGAGAACCAAAGGGAAATTCTGTTTCCATTCCCCAAACTGTTAAAAAACAAAAATCATCCTTTTGACCTTTCTTTTTCATTCGATCTAGATAAGAATACTTTAGTTTAGATCCATGCCAAGGTTTTAGACAGAAAGGAAATAGGATTTTTATCTGAATGCCATCTAGTAACCAATTTTGTGGAAATTCTCTTTCTGATAATTGAACACCATTATAGGTGCATTTAATATGTATTTCTCTATTCCATTCCTTTAAATCCTCAGACCATTCAGGAAATTGCAATAGTAGCATACGGCCAATATTTTTAGCTATTATTAATGAAGGTAATAGAATATATTTTCTAAGAGTCGATTGAGTTATTAACATTAAACCTCTTATTATTTGCGCAAATGGGATCGTATCCCAAGCTTCTGCTATTTCTATTCGT